ACATTTATGGGTTCAATGCGAAAATTGTTATGGATTAAATTATAAGAAAGTTTTTAGGTCAAAAATGAATATTTGTGAACAATGTGGATATCATTTGAAAATGAGTAGTTCAGATAGAATCGAACTTTCGGTTGATTCGGGCACTTGGGATCCTATGGACGAAGACATGGTCTCTATTGACCCCATTGAATTTCACTCGGAAGAGGAACCTTATAGAGATCGTCTCGATTCATATCAAAGAAAGACAGGTTTAACTGAGGCTGTTCAAACAGGCATAGGTCAACTAAATGGGATTTCCATAGCAATTGGGGTTATGGATTTCCAGTTCATGGGAGGTAGTATGGGATCCGTAGTAGGCGAGAAAATCACCCGGTTGATCGAATATGCTACTAATAGATCTCTACCTGTTATTATAGTGTGTGCTTCTGGAGGAGCACGCATGCAAGAAGGAAGTTTGAGCTTGATGCAAATGGCTAAAATATCTTCCGCTTTATATGATTATCAATTCAATAAAAAGTTATTCTATGTATCAATCCTTACATCTCCTACAACCGGTGGAGTAACGGCCAGTTTTGGTATGTTGGGAGATATCATTATTGCTGAACCCAATGCTTACATTGCATTTGCGGGTAAAAGAGTAATTGAACAAACATTGAATAAGACAGTACCCGACGGTTCACAAGCGGCTGAGTATTCATTCCATAAGGGCTTATTTGATCCAATCGTACCACGTAATCCTTTAAAAGGTGTTCTGAGTGAATTATTTCAGCTACACGGTTTCTTTCCCTTGAATCAAAATTCAAGTAGAGCGCTAGGCTCAGGTATTTGTAGCGAACTTTAGTTCATCGGAATCAAAGTCAAAATAAGAAGAGTGGGGTTTTCTTTAGTAACATAAGTTATATAGGAAGTTTTGGATAATTACTTTTTTTTTTATCCATATTTTTTATCCTACCCCTATTCATGATTAGTAATCAGCAACTCTCTATCAAGAGGAAAAGAGTGAATTCTTCCTTCCGCGGAAAGGAATTGGGAAAAAATTCAAAAGAATTTCATGTTCCCTTCTTTCATATTAATATATATCGTATTAATAATATATAAATAGACCGTATTAATCTATATATATAGATTAATTCAAATCTATTAAGGGAAGTGTTGTATATTTTTTTTATCTCCCGAGAACTTACATTTTGACTATGAATTCCTGTTGGATCGGATTCTAACGAATCCTTAGGAAACTCGTAAGAGACTCTTTATTAGAAGATAAGGGCGGTAGGACAAGAATAATAAAGCAGATTATCAGCCATATATTTCTTGTAGAAAGATAATATAGGGACACTTATTTAGCTCTACATTCCTTGCACTTATTATATATATATATACTTAATAATACTTATAATAGATATACTTATCATAACATAAGATATCTTTATAACAGGTACAAATATTAAATCGAGGTACCCATTCTATGACAGATCTCAATTTACCCTCTATTTTTGTGCCTTTAGTGGGCTTAGTGTTTCCTGCAATTGCAATGGCTTCTTTATCTCTTCATGTTCAAAAAAACAAGATTGTTTAGATCCGATAGGGAAAAATTTCATCAATTTATTTCAACACTTGGACTTGGATCATAGATATCTATTTAAAAGTGGTTATGCATGCGGATACATGATATATGGATAAATCCATATGCATGTATATGTGGGGATAGCGGTTTTAAAATGGATCAGCGGATATCTGAAATAGAAAGTCAACATATCTATATTATGTAGATATACATAGTGGTATCATATGAAGGGGATGTTATTATTTTATATCTAACCAATTCGATGAATTACTCCTAATAGTTCACATCATAATAGTGCTAGTTGATGAGAGTGACTTCGGGAGCAAAACAAAAAAAAAAAGTAAAATCAAATTCATTTGGCTTATTCCCTTCTCTCAATTCCAATAGGGTGCAACTGGATCTAGTATGAACTATCGATCAGAACGTATATGGGTAGAACTTATAACGGGGTCTCGAAAAACAAGTAATTTCTGCTGGGCCTGTATCCTTTTTTTAGGTTCACTAGGGTTCTTATTGGTTGGAACTTCCAGTTATCTTGGTAGGAATCTGATATCCTTATTCCCGTCTCAGCAAATAATTTTTTTTCCACAAGGAATCGTGATGTCTTTCTATGGGATCGGGGGTCTGTTCATTAGTTCCTATTTGTGGTGCACAATTTCGTGGAATGTAGGTAGTGGTTATGATAGATTCGATAGAAAAGAAGGAATAGTGTGTATTTTTCGTTGGGGATTTCCTGGAATAAATCGTCGTATCTTCCTTCGATTACTTATGAGAGATATCCAATCGATCAGAATAGAAGTTAAAGAGGGTCTTTATCCTCGACGTGTCCTTTATATGGAAATCAGAGGCCAGGGCGCCATTCCCTTGACTCGTACTGATGAGAATTTTACTCCACGAGAAATTGAACAAAAAGCTGCGGAATTGGCCTATTTCTTGCGCGTTCCAATTGAAGTATTTTGAAATGAACTGAAAGAATGAATGCTTTCTCAGTATGAGAGAAGGAACCCCCTTATTTAATATAACTGAAGTTTCTTCGGAACGTTCATTCGAGCAAAACATGTTAGATTCTATTTACCCCGTTCCGTTGGTAATCCTTCCGTGGCCATAGACCATAGAATAAAGCAGGCGGACGTATACGGAACAACCATAATAAGAAGCAATTTTGGTCGACCAAAACTATTTTTGATGCATATAGAACTCAATTCTACTAGTAACAAGTCTAATAAGTATGTATTCATCACACATATCAGAGCACTTCGGAATACAGTACATAATTTCTTCCCTTTTTAGGGCCAATACTTTGAATTGATACATTCGATACAGATGTATCATATCTCGTTAATTATCTTTCTTTTGTCAATCGATGTTTCTTTTTTGATCTTAGCTCTTTGATGACCAAACGCTTAGATTTTTCATAACTATCTCTCTCGTTTTGCCACCCATTTCGGATTTCATTATTAATATTCTTCAGAAATATCCCTTCAATTATTCCTGGGTTGAGGGTAGCCAGTGAGAAATATTTCGAAAAAAAAAAAAATAATTGAGGGGAGTTCTTTCGTCTAGAAATCCAAATAATATTCATTATGTCAAGTGGTTCTTTTGGGCATTCATCGAAAGAACAAATGAGGATATAATTGGTGCGAATTTGACCAACTGAGATATCTGGGAAAAATATTTGATTATTTCTTCATTCGAAACGGACCCTTATTCTATTTCTATATTCTTTTTAGATCCAAGGACTAAACAATTCAAAAAAAAAAAAGGAATAGATCCATAGGTTCCATACCTTGTTATAGAACTCATGCTTCATAGAAATATCGGATCAGATAGAGTCGGCGAATGAAGCGGGTTCATTAACAATTCACAGATTCAAAGTGTCAAAAAAGAAAGCATTGACTCCCCTCCCATATCTTGCATCTATAGTCTTTTTGCCCTGGTGGATCTCTCTCTCATTTAATAAAAGCCTGGAACCTTGGGTTACTAATTGGTGGAATACCGGACAATCCGAAACTTTTTTGAATGATATTCAAGAAAAGAACGTTCTAGAAAGATTTATAGAATTAGAACAACTATTCTTGTTGGATGAAATGATAAAAGAGTACCCGGAGACACAGATACAAAAGCTTCGTATAGGAATCCACAAAGAGACGATACAATTGGTCAAAATGCACAATGAAGATCATATCCACATCATTTTGCATTTCTCGACAAATATAATCTGTTTTGCTATTCTAAGTGGTTATTCTATTCTGGGTAATGAAGAACTTGTCATTCTGAATTCGTGGGTTCAGGAATTCCTCTATAGCTTAAGCGACACAATAAAGGCTTTTTCTATTCTTTTATTAACTGATTTATGTATCGGATTCCACTCACCCCGTGGTTGGGAAATAATGATTGGTTCGGTCTACAAAGATTTTGGATTTGCTCATAACGATCAAATTATATCTGGTCTTGTTTCCACTTTTCCAGTCATTCTAGATACAATTTTGAAATATTGGATCTTCCATTATTTAAATCGTGTATCTCCTTCACTTGTAGTGATTTATCATTCAATGAATGAATGAATGAAGAACTCATTTGATCTGCTGATATCAATCAAATCATGATGCTACTTCGTACATAAACAAACCATTTTGAAGCTTACTCACTCTTTATACTTCTACCCACCCAGGGATTCCTCCTATATTTCAGTACAATTATTCCAGTACAATGGCAGAATCGTGGATAGGGAACTATACTAGCTACCTACCTAATTTATTGTAGAAATTTCCGGGATCAATGATTGGACCATGCAAAATAGAAATACCTTGCAAAATAGAAATACCTTTTCTTGGGTAAAGGAAGAGATGACTCGATTCATTTCCGTATTGATCATGATATATGTAATAACGCGGACATCTATTTCAAACGCATATCCCATTTTTGCGCAGCAGGGTTATGAAAATCCACGAGAAGCAACTGGGCGTATTGTATGTGCCAATTGCCATTTAGCTAATAAGCCCGTGGATATTGAGGTTCCACAAGCTGTGCTGCCTGATACTGTATTTGAAGCAGTTGTTCGAATCCCTTATGATATGCAACTGAAACAAGTTCTTGCTAATGGTAAAAAGGGGGCTTTGAATGTAGGGGCTGTCCTTATTTTACCCGAGGGATTCGAATTAGCTCCCCCCGATCGTATTTCTCCCGAGCTGAAAGAAAAGGTGGGCAATCTGTCTTTTCAGAGTTATCGCCCCACTAAAAGAAATATTCTTGTGGTGGGTCCTGTTCCTGGTCAGAAATATAGTGAAATCGTCTTTCCCATTCTTTCTCCGGACCCTTCTACTAAGAAAGACGTTCACTTCTTAAAATATCCCATATACGTAGGCGGGAACAGGGGAAGGGGTCAGATTTATCCCGATGGGAGCAAGAGTAACAATACAGTCTATAATGCTACAGC